TAATTCGTCCTCGTCTGCGGGTCAGACGACATTTTTTACAAATTTTACGAACAGAGGCCCCTTTTTTCATATTTGTCATTCCTTACTTTAATTCCGAGTCTATTTTTTTGGAAGAAAATAAGTTTCTTGAAATTTTTAACCTCGAATTGTATTCTCATGGGAAGGAATGTTGAAGTTGAAAAACCGCTTAGTCCTTTGAATCATCCGAATCATCTGAACCATTGCGGGGGAATCTATAAATTATACGGCCTTTGGTTAAATCATAATGGCTTATTTCCATCTTAACCCTATCTCCTGGTAGGATTCGTATAGAACTACGTCGTATCTTTCCTGAAATATAACCTAGCACTATCCCTTGTTCGTTATCTAAACGAACGTGGAACATGGCATTAGGAAATGATTGAATAACCACTCCTTCTACTATCCACTTTTTTTCTTTCATTCCAAGCAAAATCTCCTTAAATTAAAGTACTAGATAGGGGGAAGAGAATAGATAACCTGTTCGCTCTCTCACAAATAAGAAATTTTTGACCTAACTCGGATATCAGAAGGATTACCATATATAACATAAAATTTCTCCACCAATTCTTTCTAGTCGAGCTTCCCGATCCGTCATTATACCTCGAGAGGTAGAAAGAATTACAATTCCCATTCCACTTAAAATTCTAGGAATTCGTTGATAGTTAGAATAGATTCGTTGACCAGGCCGACTGACTCTTTTTAAATTTAAAGTATTTCTATATGGTCCTTTCCTATTTCTTCTATGTCGCAGAGTTAAAACCAAAAAATATTTGTTTCTTTCTTGGTGTTTTCTCGCATTTTCAATAAAGCCTTCTCGTAAAAGTATTTTAACAATGCTTTCGGTGATGTTAGTAGATGCTATTCGAACTGTTCCCTTTCTATTCATGTCAGCATTTCGTATAGAGGTTATTATATCAGCAATAGTGTCTCTACCCATGATAAACTAAAATTAGTGGTGTCTCCGAATTTTTATATAATCAACATGCTTTTTTTATTAGTTTATTTTTTTTTTTATGAAATTTAAATCAAAAAAAATTAAAAATTCAAAATGAAAGGTATATACGTGATACACAATCTACTATTTCATTCAAATATCCTACTTCTCATCTTATAATACCTCAGGAGCTAATGAAAGTATTTTAGGAAAGTTTTCTTTCAATTCCAGGGCAATCGCACCAAAAACTCTACTTCCTCTTGGCTGTCCTTTTTGATCAAGGATAACTGCAGCATTGTCATCATATCGTATTAGCATACCATTGTCGCGTTTGAATTCTTTACAGGTACGTACAATTACAGCTCTGATCACTTCTGATCTTTCTAAGCGCGCACTTGGTATTGCTTTTTTGATCACAGCAACAATAACGTCACCAATACGAGCATATCGACGATTGCTAGCTCCTATGATTCGAATACACATTAATTTTCGAGCCCCGCTGTTGTCTGCCACATTCAAATGGGTCTGAGGTTGAATCATATCTTCTTTTTATCTGTTCTTTCAATAAATGCAAACAAACAAGGCGCGAAAAAGAAAAAGAAATATTGTTTGCCAAAAATAAAAAGTAAAAAGAATCTACGGTTGTTTTTATCCCCAAGATCTATTTCCTTTGGTTCTACATTCCTATCCTGAACTAATGAATTGAGTTCGTACAGGCATTTTAGATGCCGCTATCGAGATAGCCCTTCGGGCTATATTTTCTGCTACTCCGCTTATTTCATAAAGTATTCGACCTGGTTTGACAACAACTACCCAATATCGGGAGGATCCTTTCCCCGAACCCATACGGCTTTCCGCAGATTTTACTGTAACTGGTTTGTCTGGAAATATACGTACCCATATTTTTCCACTGCGGCGTGCATTTCGCGTCATTGCTCGCCGACCTGCTTCTATTTGTCTAGACGTGATCCAAGCGGGTTCAAGTGCCTGAAGAGCATATCTTCCGAAACAAATACGATTCCCCCGATAAGATATTCCCTTCATTCTTCCTCTATGTTGTTTACAGAATCTGGTTCTTTTGGGGTTATAGTTGATGGTTTTTTCTTAATTCCATCTCTACTACAGAATCGGACATGAGAGTTTCTTCTCATCCGGCTCCTCGCGAATGAAAAATTTTCAATTTTAATTGAATATGAATATTTAAAAATTGAATTCGAATTAGAATAGAATTCTATATTAATATATGGATTAATATATTATAAAATTGAAAATGAATAAAAATGAGTAGAATAATAATATTGAATTAAGATATACATTTAATAATACACTAAATCAATAGATTCTTTGATATTCATCTAATTTATTAGATATTTTTATATTTGGATATATAAGGAAATTTTATATATTATATATATAGTTTGTCTATATTTTTTTGTATAGATATATTTTATTAGATTGCATTGCTAAAATAAAATATGAGCAATTTAATAAAAAAGGAATTTTCGCGGGCGAATATTTACTCTTTCAATATCTATTTTAGTTTTATAGGATTAGTTTATCACTTTTCAGAATAGATGAATTGGTCTCTGGTTCGTTCCGCCATCCTTCCCAATGAATCATTAGGATTCTTTTTCAATTGAATCTTCTGTATTCATGGATTACATCGTTCCCATCGCTTCTTGATTAATGATTAGGTCTGAATTCTACAATGGAGCTCTTAATGAACTTTGTTCTTGAGCCAACCCTCTTAGTCTTTATTGGCCGGAGGCTCTTACTTTTTTCTTTTTTCTATGAATAGATTCATATCAGATAATTATGTGTGAATCTGTATTCATGCTTTATTACATTGTCTTTTATGATATGATTCAAAGACCTTACATAGTGGAATCGTATATCATTTAGATTCATTTTTTTCTTTCTTTCGCCTTTCCATTTATCCGCATCCCCCTCCTTTAATGTATATTTTTCTTTTTTTTTTTCTTTTGCTTGACAACTCATTCGATTTCTTGTTTATGAAAAAAAATTCAGTTGCTGCAATGATAGGACCAAAATATCCTATCTTGACTGCTTCTTTGGATCCGGATAATGTGATGCGATGAGTTGGTTATTAGTTCTATAGTTATTAGTTCATACTTCATACTATGGGCTCTTACTTTTTTTTTCGTATTAATTCTAACAAAAACCAACGAGTCACACACTAAGCATAGCAATTCTATCAAAAGAAGAGGTAAATCGAATTTTTATTCAACCTTATAGAATATAGAATTAAAAATGAGAATTGTTTTGATGGAAATTTGATGGAAAAAGGCTGTCATTCTTTGTTCTATCGTTAAATCAAAACAGAAAGACAAGTCAAGTAAAGGCTTATTATTTCTCGTCTATAAATATCCAAATTTTGATACCCAATACCCCATAGATAGTTCGAAACGTATAGGCGTAATAATCAATTTTCGCGCGAATGGTTTGTAGGGGAACCCTACCCTCTCTTATCCAGTCAACACGTGCCTTATCTTTTCCACCGAGACGGCCCGCGATTTGTATTTTAATTCCTTTTGCCCCAGCTTGTTCGCCTAATTCAATAGCCTTTTTCATTGCTTTTCGAAAGAATACCCTATTTTTTAATTGTACGGCTATAAATTCTGCAAGAATTTTAGGGTGTCCATAAGGTTTTGCAATTTGTTTAATAGTAATGTTGAGTTTTCGGTTCACACAATTCAATTCTTTTTGTACATTTATTTTGAGGTCTTCGACCACTCGTGGTCTATTTTTTATTAATAATTTGGGAAATCCCATATAGATGATAACCTGTATCAGATCGGTTCTTTTTTTAATTTCGATACGTGCAATTCCTTCGCCATATAGCGATGTTCTTGTATTTTTTTCTACATAATTTTTGATACAATTCCGTATTTTTTGATCTTCTTGTAGACCTTCAGAATAATTTATTGGTTGTTCAAACCAAAGGGAATAATGATCTTGGGTTGTACCAAGTCTGAAACCAAGCGGATTTATTTTTTGTGCCATATTAGTAAAGTTTTAGCTCTCCTTTTATTAACAGTCTTAATAGTAAGTCGTCAAACTTTCTTAAAGTTGAAGAGTTCACTGCAGCCCAAACTTGTTGTATATCTTCTTTTGAAAACGTGTGTATATTTTTTCTAAATTCTTCCATGAAGAGTGTATCTTGTAATACAATAGTTATGTGACAAGTAGGTCTTTTTATCAGATAATTACGTCCTTTAGCTCGGGGTTTAAATTTTTTTATGGTAGTTCCTTTGTTAACTTCGGCTTTCCTAATCATTAACTCTGTTTTATTGGAACCCCTATTGTGCCTAGCATTTGCTGCTGCAGAATAAATCAATTTAAAGATGGGATAACATGCTCTATAGGGCATGAATTGTAATATCATAAGTGCTTCTTCGTAGGAACGTCCACGGATCTGATCAATTACTCTTCGTGCTTTGTCAGCGGACATTCTTATATATCGACCAAAAGCATATATTCCCCTTCCCCTATTCAGTTCGCTTAATTCATCGTTCTCTTCTTGCCTTGACTTTTTTATGATTCCCATTAAAGTTTACCTCCTATTAATGAACAAAAAACATCTGTATTTTTTATATTAACTTAACGACGAGATTTATTATCGTTTTTTTCCTGTCCTCGTAAATGGAAAGTCGGTACAAATTCTCCCAATTTATAACCTACCATACGACTCCTTATGTAAATAGGCACGTGTTCCTTTCCATTATAGATAGCAATTGTGTGTCTAACCATTGCGGGTATAATAGTGGATGCGCGAGACCAAGTTACAATTATTTCTTTTTCCTCCTTTGTGTTAAGCTTATCAATTTTTCTTAATAAATGATTCGCTACAAAAGGATTTTTTGTTCGTGAACGTCTCACAGTTAATTACTCCTATTTTTTTGTCAATGTAAAGACAAAGAAACTAATTCTTATTTACTACGTCGACGAATAATAAAATTATCACTATATTTATTCCTTTTTCTACTTCTTCTTCCAAGTGCGGGATAACCCCAAGGGGTTGTGG